ATGTTTAAAAATAGCATATTTCCTTTAGCTTCTTCATGCCTACGATAACTAGTTATTTCGGTTTTCTACTAGCGGCTTTAACTATAACCTCCGTTCTATTTATTGGTCTGAGTAAGATACGACTTATTTAAAATTTAATAAAATTAAAATGAATTGAATGAGCAATTCAGAAAATAAAATCAGAAAATAAAAATAAAAATTTCTGCAGTATTCCATCTATTCTATAGGTGCAAATTTCCAATTCTGGGTCATTGAGATTCATGAGTAATACAGATTAATATTTAAGGATAGATATTACCTCTCTTTTTCTCTTTTCAAAGAAAAAATGGAAATGATTGAAGTTTTTCTATTTGGAATCGTCTTAGGTCTAATTCCTATTACTTTGGCTGGGTTATTCGTAACGGCATATTTACAATATAGACGTGGTGATCAGCTGGACCTTTGATTAATTAAGGTCGATTCTTTTGATTGACCGTGCTCTTTCTTTACTTTAATCCCGAAAAGGTCAAATTGAGAGTCTGTTCCATTATTGCCATGTAATTTTGACCTAACAAAACAAGAATGGAATCGCGCTCTGTAGGATTTGAACCTACGACATCGGGTTTTGGAGACCCACGTTCTACCGAACTGAACTAAGAGCGCTTTCTTACCACAATAAAAAACGAATGTCAGGAAAGAGATTCTTTTTGTAGCTCCAACACATCTTGCATGCGCCTACATATGCTATCCTATATAGCAGGATATAATGAAAGATCGTCTATATCCAATTTTGAATCGATCTCAATTGATCTCTCGTTACTGTTTCGAGGATAAGACATAAGTAGGGATGACAGGATTTGAACCTGTGACATTTTGTACCCAAAACAAACACGCTACCAAGCTGCGCTACACCCCTTTCGATTGAGTTACCGTGTCATTGTAGAGAATCCCCATTTTGTTTTCCATATCTTTATCTTTATTTACAGAGAAAAAAGAAAAATGATATTTCGATTTATTATTTGTCTTTGGTCTCATATCGGATAACATATAATAATAAACCGACACACGTATGAAATATATATGAAACCGCCTTCAAATTGCTGAATTGAATGTTCAGGCGGAAGGGACCTTCTTTTTTTTTCTTTTAAGATTTTAGAAAATTAGAAAAGAAGAGGAAAATCTTAGCTACTAAATCCTTGTACATTTCCATTGGAATTAGGGAGTCCATGTACAAATACAGGTGGTTCCTAGTTACATATACATTTGATCGTATAGCTATTTTGTTTATGTATTACAATAAAGAAGGAGGTTTTAAAATGCGAGATCTAAAAACATATCTCTCCGCGGCACCGGTACTAAGTACTTTATGGTTTGGGTCTTTAGCAGGTCTATTGATAGAGATTAATCGGTTTTTCCCAGATGCGTTGACATTCCCTTTTTTTTCATTCTAGTTATTTTATTGGTCTAACTGTTGGCAGAGGAGGGATTGAAGAAGATTAGAGATAGAACGCAATATCTGTGACTAGTCCTTCTCCCCTCCCTACTCTTTCTTCGAACAGTTAAGTGAATAGAAAACCAAAAAGGGGGTTCATGGCCAGGGGGAAAGATACCCGAGTGAAAGTTATTTTGGAATGCACCGGGTGTGTTCGAACGGGTGTTAGTGTTAATAAGAAATCACGCGGCATTTCCAGATATATTACTCAAAAAAATCGACACAATACGCCCGGTCGATTGGAATTGAGAAAATTCTGTCCCTATTGTTACAAACATAGGATTCATGGGGAGATAAAAAAATAGATAGAATCGAGCACCTGCGTGTCACTCCTTCAAGGAACCCGAAAAAAGAGATATTAACATTAACTATATCTTAGATAGTTAATAACACATAATTAATTTAATATACCATATATTCAAAAATGAATATATTAATAGCATAGAATATATAGAATCTCTAAAAAAAAAAATTCTATTTCTTAATTCTAAATCATTTTAGATTTGATCAAACGAAATAGGATTTTTTGGATAAGGAATAAACAAAACATGCATAAATTCAAGCGACTTTTTCATAAATCCAAGCGTTCTTTGCGTAGGCGTTTGCCCCCGATCAAATCGGGGGATCGAATTGCTTATAGAAACATGAGTTTAATTAGTCGATTTATTAGTGAACAAGGAAAAATATTATCTAAACGGATAAATCGATTGACCTTAAAACAACAACGATTAATTACTATTGCTATCAAACAAGCTCGTATTTTATCTTTGTTACCTTTTCTTAATAATGAAAAACAATTTGAAAAGGGCGAGTCGACTGCTAGAACTGCTGGTCTTAGAACCCGAAATCAAATCAATAGGCTTACTCTTAAATAGAATCAAACTCCCAATCCGAATTCAAATAAGGATTTCTTTTTTGTTTAAAATACAGGTTGTAAGAAAAAAACGAATTGAATTGGGTAAGAACAAGGAATCAATCCTTTTTTATTGAACGTGTTTGCTCATTTTAACGACTGTATCCTATCCTATTCTATAATAAAAATTTCTACTCTACCTTCCCGGAGTTCATTATTCAGGGAACTCTATTTAAAGCATCTCGAGCGATTCCTTCCAATTGCTTTATTTTATTATTTCATTGGAAATCATATAAAGACTTTTTTTATTTAATATAGCCATTTGCGCAAGTATTTTACGATTAAGAAGCAACTGCCTCTTGTACAGACTGTACATTAATATACTATAACTATAGGATACCCGCCTCTCGCGAATTACTGCATTTATTCGCGTGATCCACAAACGACGAAAATCTCTCTTTTGCCTATCTCTATCCCGATGAGCCGAAACCAAAGCTCGTATTTTCTGTTGAGTAATAGTTCGAGTAAGTCTTGAATGAGCCCCCCGAAAGCTTGAGGCAAATAAACGCATTTTTGTTCTACGGTTCCGAGCTATATATCCTCGTCTAATTCTGGTCATTGAATAAATAAAACGTTGAGGAATAACTGATCGATTTGCTTTCTTTCAGTTATTCTTTATTTTCTTTACTAGTCTATTAATTAACAAAACGGGTTCTTCCAATGTATAAGGTAAAAACTCCAATGGCTTTTGCTACAATAACCTTCCCAACCACGATTTTTTTTCGAGGCATTAAGAAAATGCCTCGAAAAAAAAAGCACAGTAAATATAAATGGATAACCAAATGGTGGGTTCCATCGTTTATATGGTTACTTCTTAAATTAAACGGTAAGGCCCTCTCTATACACCGGAGCCGCTTTCTTCGTTCTTGATTTAATCAAAATATTAACTTGTACAGTTCACACTTTTTGACTCTACCCATGGGATTATCCAGTAATAGACCTTTCACAAGTAGATCCACCCAATAGAGTAACGGTATTTAATTATGAAGATTCGTTGGGTAGCTGACCGTCTGAGTCCGTTCTTGCAAGAGTCTGGGCATAATTTTTCTGCTTTTTACATAATTTTTCTGCTTTTTAAATAAAATCAAAAAGAATTTCCCTGGATAATCAGTTGCTACCAATGGGTAATTCTTTTCATCTTAAATTGAAAAATTAAGGGGTGCACACCTTTGTCCCAATGGAAACCAAAAATTTAGTCCACAATATACACAATAACAAGATAGGGTAGATCTTTTTTTAGATCGTGAATGGAAGAACTCCATTCTATACTATTCGTTGGTACTGTACCGATCACTGATACTGTAATTTTTTTCTTTTGTCCCAGACCAGGATCTGAACGAGTCGCACATACACCCGAATACATGTTCCTCGGCGCTGAGGACATCCCCTAAGAGCGGGGGATTTCGTGACATTTTTTATTGGCTGTCTTGTATTCCTAATAAGTTGTTTAAGAGTTGGCATGGAAATCGTATTTGAATCGTATATCGAAAGGGGATGGTTTAGATTGATCCTAACCGGATGATTATGATTTCTTTTAATTTTGAATATAATATATTTTTATAAATCTAAATTTTACTAAATTTAATATACTAAATAGAAACTATTAAACTGTTAAATATTAAAATTTAAAAATTTTATTTTATTTTAAATGTGATTTATGTGAAATCTTTGCTATTTTTCAACCGCTACACGATCAACAATTCCATGAGCTTGGGCTTCTGTTGCTGACATAAAAGCATCCCTTTCCATGTCTTCGGATACCATCCATAAGGGTTTGCCCGTTCTTTGTACATAAACCCTTGTGATGGTTTCGCGCAGCTTCAGCAGTTCTTCCGCTTCCAGGACAAATTCTCCTACTTGGGCCATAAAAAAAGCACTAAAAGGCTGATGAATCATTACCCTGATGATAGAACATAATAAATAGTTATTCGATCTTTCATGATTAAAGAATAAGAAAAAACGATAGAATTGACCAACCGTACATGCATGGTTTGCACATTGCATACGGCTCTTTAATAGAATTGACTTTTACCTTCCATCAAAATCAAAGAAAAAATCAGAAAAGATAGAGTCTATCAGACCCAGATTGGTAAATGATCTAATAACCGCCCTTCCTTTTTTTGTAGGAGTTTCAAAAATACTATGACGGTTCCGTTGCTTTATATCTTTATTATTTTTTTATTATTTCATTTGTGATTCAGCAATCCCAAAGTTTCTTTTTTTCGTATTCTTTTCTTTCCGAACATAGCCAAAACAGCTTTTATTTGGGTTTGGGTGTGAAAAAAAAAGGTTTGTGACACTGAAACAGGTCTCCGATAGATAAGAAAAAATCGGCAATACCTTTTTTCATACTACTCTTTCGATACATAATTTAATGATTTTTTAATTGTTTTTTGAAAAAACAATACAATTTTGTTTCTATCGAATTCTAAGTGCCATGCTATTATTACTGAAAAACATTTTATATGGTGAGGGCATAGTCTTTTTTCTCTAAAAAAACTCATTGGCGCCAAGCGTGAGGGAATGCTAAACGTTTGGTAATTTTTCCTCCGACCAGGATAAAAGATCCCATTGAAGCGGCTAATCCCAGGCATATTGTCTGTACATCTGGTCGCACAAATTGCATAGTATCATAAAGAGCTATTCCAGGTATTACCCATCCGCCTGGAGAGTTGATAAACAAATAAAGATCCTTGGTATCACTCTCCATAGTTAGATATAATATAAGAGCAATAAGTTGATTCGCTAGATGGGTATTAATTATTTGGCCTAAAAAAAGCAATCGTTCTCGATAAAGTCGGTTGATTAGGATAAAATTCGATCCTTTAGGAACCGTACATGCATACTTTGATGCATACGGTTCCACAAAAATTGCGAAAACAAATAAGAATCAATGTGTAGATCCTAGCTCTCCTTCTTTTTTACTAAGAGGCTCCTTCTAATTTTTCTATTCTAACGAATAAATTTTTCTTCCATTTTTCAAGAAAAATGAGTTTTGGCCTGTTTACCTAAAAAAAGGGCATTTACTAAACTTTTCGAACTAACTTCTTTTTGATGTATTGTTTCATCGAGATTCAATCTAAATCACAATGTCATTCTCTTGTTCCTGAATGGTCCTCTTCAATTCTTTTAGGTTTATGCTCTACTCCGAGTAAAGATCCACCCGGTTTTTATTTGCACATATAGAGCAAAAGTCCCTACTACCACGTCTTTTTGCGAAGACTTTCTTTTCAATTCATTTCATGTCTTCCGTCAAATATTCGACGTATTGATCATATTAGTCACGTAATTTTGATTAACAGTTGTAAATTACTTTAATTTAATAAAATTTACTAAAATTTAATAAATTAAAAAGTCAAATATGATACAAGTAGTAATCAGAGATAATCTATTACAAATTGGGTTTTTTCTAAACGGAGCCTGGATACCGCATTTTTTTATTAGTCCAAACAAACAAGCCAACCATAAATTTGATTCTAATCGATAATATTAATCTGGATACCTCCCAACAAAAAAATCTTATTTTATTTCATTGCACTTCACGCTCAAAATTTTTGATGATTTGATCAATCCTTTTTGGGCGAAGTTGAAGGATATCTCAATCGGGGGAGAAAACGGGGAAATCCCATATGACCCACTATATCTGACAAGTCGCACTATATGTCAACCCAGGATGAAGCGTTTTCCCCAGGATTTCGAAAGGGTATTCTTGGAACACCAATAGGCATAAAACGAAAGAAACAATTAAGTACTATATCTCCATCTCACTTTAATGTGGAATCGTAATAATGGGTTTATTTTTTATTTTTTTTTATTGTCTTTTCTCCTATATTTTATATTTTAGCCATAGATTAGATAAATTTAGAAATAAACTCAAGGAAGAAAGAATGAATAAAATAACAGAAATTGAGGCACTTTGAAAGATAAAGGAATACGACCATATAAAATGATATCAACCCCCCATTGCGTATTGTTACTTATCGGGTATAAAATAGATTTGCTTCTCTTTGTTCCTAAGAACAGAATTAGAATTGTTCCTTTATTATTACTACTTTATTATTACTAAAACTAAAAGACTGGAACAAAGATTAATCCTTTCTCTCATATAATGCACTGAAAGGGAGAGGTCCATAGTATAGTTTTCCAATGCAATAAAGTCACATAGTGTCTATTTTTTGTTGATAAAGGGGTATTTTTTCCATGGGTTTGCCTTGGTATCGTGTTCATACCGTCGTATTGAATGATCCCGGTCGTTTGCTGGCTGTCCATATAATGCATACGGCTCTGGTTGCTGGTTGGGCCGGTTCGATGGCTCTATATGAATTAGCAGTTTTTGATCCCTCTGACCCTGTTCTCGACCCAATGTGGAGACAAGGTATGTTCGTTATACCCTTTATGACTCGTTTAGGAATAACCGATTCATGGGGCGGTTGGACTATCACAGGCGAGACTATAACGAATCCGGGTATTTGGAGTTACGAAGGTGTGGCCGGGGCACATATTGTGTTTTCTGGATTGTGCTTCTTGGCAGCTATCTGGCATTGGGTGTATTGGGATCTAGAAATATTTACTGATGAACGTACAGGAAAACCTTCTTTGGATTTGCCCAAGATCTTCGGAATTCATTTATTTCTCTCAGGAGTGGCTTGCTTTGGGTTTGGCGCATTCCATGTAACAGGATTGTACGGTCCTGGAATTTGGGTGTCCGATCCTTATGGACTAACCGGAAAGGTCCAATCTGTAAATCCAGCGTGGGGTGTGGAAGGTTTTGATCCTTTTGCTCCGGGAGGAATAGCCTCTCATCATATTGCAGCAGGGACATTGGGCATATTAGCAGGACTATTTCATCTTAGTGTCCGTCCGCCACAACGCCTATACAAAGGATTGCGTATGGGAAATATTGAAACCGTCCTTTCCAGTAGTATTGCTGCTGTCTTTTTTGCGGCTTTTGTTGTTGCTGGAACTATGTGGTATGGTTCAGCAACTACTCCGATTGAATTATTTGGTCCCACTCGTTATCAATGGGATCAGGGATATTTTCAGCAAGAAATATATCGAAGAGTTGTTGCTGGACTAGCCGAGAATCAAAGTTTATCCGAAGCTTGGTCTAAAATTCCTGAAAAATTAGCTTTTTATGATTACATTGGGAATAATCCGGCAAAAGGGGGGTTGTTCAGAGCGGGTTCGATGGATAACGGGGATGGAATCGCTGTTGGGTGGTTAGGGCATCCTGTCTTTAGAGATAAAGAAGGCCGTGAGCTTTTTGTGCGTCGTATGCCTACTTTTTTTGAAACATTTCCAGTTGTTTTGGTAGACGGTGACGGAATTGTTAGAGCCGATGTTCCTTTTCGAAGGGCGGAATCGAAGTATAGTGTCGAGCAAGTAGGTGTAACTGTTGAGTTCTATGGCGGCGAACTCAATGGCGTCAGTTATAGTGATCCCGCTACTGTTAAAAAATATGCTAGACGTGCTCAATTGGGTGAAATCTTTGAATTAGATCGTGCTACTTTGAAATCCGATGGTGTTTTTCGTAGTAGTCCAAGGGGTTGGTTTACTTTTGGACATGCTTCGTTTGCTCTGCTCTTCTTCTTTGGGCACATTTGGCATGGCGCTAGAACCCTGTTCAGAGATGTTTTTGCTGGTATTGATCCAGATTTGGACGCTCAAGTAGAATTTGGAGCATTCCAAAAACTAGGGGATCCAACTACAAAAAGACAAGTAGTTTGATACAACACTGCTCCCTTATCCATTTTTTGACATGGGTTACCGGAGAAATTTTGATCTGAATCGCCGACTTGTCTTTCAGTCTTACTCCTTCTTTAATCCAGGAGATGGCTCCAAATAAACAGGTACGGAAGCTATAATTGTAAACCACAATCAAATCTATGGAAGCATTGGTTTATACATTCCTCTTAGTCTCGACTCTAGGGATCATTTTTTTCGCTATCTTTTTTCGAGAACCACCTAAAGTTCCAACTAAAAAGATGAAATGATTTTTCATTATCTCGCTTGAAGTAATGAGCCTCCCAATATTGGGAGACTCATTACTTCAACTAGTCCCCGTGTTCCTCGAATGGATCTCTTAGTTGTTGAGAAGGTTGCCCAAAAGCAGTATATAAGGCATACCCAGTAAAACTTACAAGTAAACCAGATATAAAGATGGCAACTAGGGTTGCTATTTCCATTATTATATAATTTCAAGACCACAATGGATCTATGAGATAAGATTACTTATTTACAATGAAATTGTATACAAAGTCAACAGATCTCAATGAATACAAAATAGGATTTATGGTTACACAAAGCGTTGAGGGTAGTTCTAGATCTCGTCCAAAACGAACTGGTGTAGGGGGGTTATTGAAACCATTGAATTCGGAATATGGTAAAGTAGCTCCTGGATGGGGAACTACTCCATTGATGGGAGTCACAATGGCCTTATTTGCAATATTTCTATCTATTATTTTAGAAATTTATAATTCTTCCGTTTTACTAGACGGAATTTCAATGAATTAGATTTCTCAGAATCACTAAGTCCTAGCTTTGCTTGTCACTCTAAAGCAAAGCGTTTAGGCTTGTATTTTGGGTCCGTTTTGGCAGTTCGACCGCGGAATTTCTTTGTTTCTCTATTTCCGGAATATGAGTGTGTGACTTGTTAGAATTGATCCTATTGATAGTACAGAGAACACGTCTGTCATCTTGGTAGAGATGCTTTCCCTCGTCAGATATTCATTCTAGTATCTGGAGCACGAAATAGATGAAATAGATTACGAAGTATTAGAACTATGATTCATACTTAATATTCAGACCTCGTGGCCGGACTCCAAAAAATCTTTCAAACTCCCGTTCATGCTTATTTTGATCACAGGGCAAGTGTTTTTTTTTTATTATGTCTATTCCTATTCATTGAATAAGTGATGATACAATGGTTCTTACTCAGAGAATTGTTGGACTTAGCTTGAAAGTTTTATCGAATCATCGTGGTTCTAGTATGAATCTGGGGTTTCAATCGGTTCATGGGGTCTTAACAAGAAAATTCCTATCAAGTACTAAAAAATAAAGTAAAGTAAACCCATATTACAAACAAAAATAATAAATCAACGAAAGTCAATAGGTAAATAGAAGATTCAAGAGGCCTGTAACGATCAACATCAAGACGAATGTGCCAACTTGATATTTTGGCATTATAACCACAAAAAAGAGTTTCAAGAATAGTTTAATAGTTTTCGGATTTTTTGGATTTTCGTTCTTTTGTATCTTCTGAGAAGATTGAATCATAGGATTAAGATGTTTCTTTACTATTACATACACATATTTGTTACACATATTTGTACACATATTTGTTTCCACCAGTATTTTTGTCTTTCTGTTTGAGCTGTACGAGATGAAAGCCTCATTTACGGTTCGTGGAGGGGGAGTCCCTTTGGGTTACCTATCTCAATAAAGTCTATGATTGGTTCGAAGAACGTCTTGAGATTCAGGCGATTGCAGATGATATAACTAGTAAATACGTTCCTCCTCATGTCAACATATTTTATTGTTTAGGAGGAATAACGCTTACTTGTTTTTTAGTACAAGTGGCTACGGGGTTTGCTATGACTTTTTACTATCGGCCAACC